AAAAGGTGTCCCTCTTCTTGTGCCTCTGAATCCACAAGTACCAGCGGAGGACCAAGAAACAACCCGACCCCGTACATCTGTAACAGTCACAATGGTATTGTTGAAACTCGCTTGAACATGAATAACTCCTTTTGGTATTCTACGTCCATTCTTACGTAAACCAATACGTCCATTCCTACGTGAACCAATTCTTGGTCTAGGTTTTGTCATATTTTATCATCTTATAAATATGAGTTAGAGATATACGGATATATCCATTTCATGTTAAAACAGATCCCTTATTTTATTTGTACATTTGGTCCCTTAGATAGTCCCCTTTTAGAAAAATTATCCCTGTCTCTGTTTATGTCTAGGATTGGGACAAATTACTATAATTCGTCCCCGCCTACGGATCAGTCGACATTTTTCACAAATCTTACGAACAGAGGCCCTTATTTTCATATTTGTCATTCCTTTACCTTAATTCCGAATCTACTCATTGGAAGAAAATAAGTCTCTTGCACTTTTTTTGAACCTCGAAATTGATCCCCATGAAAGGAATGTTAAAAAAAACCACCTAATCATTCGAATCTTTGTTGCGAAGTCTATAAATTATACGCCCCCTGGTTGAATCATAACGACTTACTTCGATTTTCACTCTATCTCCTGGTAGTATCCGTATAAAACTACGTCGGATCCTCCCCGAAACATAACCTAGAATCAGGTCTTCATTATCTAAGCAAACCCGGAACATACCGTTGGGAAGTGATTCAGTAATTAAACCTTCATGAATCCATTTTTGTTCTTTCATTCCAGGTAACCTCCTTGAAGTATCAACTAATGGAGGAGGGGTGGTATTAGACAACCCACCTTTCCTCTCTTTTCATTTCATAAATAGGAAGTTACGGATAAAATTCGAATACCAGAAAGATCACCATATATAACACAAAATTTCTCCTCCAATTCCTTCTAGTCGAGCCTCTCGATCTGTCATTATACCTCGAGAAGTCGAAAGAATTACAACCCCCATTCCACCTAAGATCCTAGGAATTCGTTGATAGTTTGAATAAATTCGTAGACCGGGTCTGCTGATACGCTTTAAAATATTTCTATATGTTCCTTTCCTATTCCTTCTATGTCGCAGGGTTGAAACCAAGAAATATTTGTTGCTTTCCCGATGTTTCCTAACGTTTTCAATAAAACCTTCTCGTAGAAGTATTTTAACAATATTTTCCGTGATATTAGTAGATGCTATTCGAACCGTTCCTTTTGTATCCATGTCAGCATTTCTTATAGAAGTTATTATATCGGCAATAGTGTCCCTACCCATGACGAACCCTAATTATTAGTGCTTCCTGGCTTTGATATAATCAACATGGTCTGTTTTTTTTTTCTTTATTTTGATTTGATTATTTGATTTCATATTGAATTTCAAATTTCTTTTGAATTTTTTATTAAAGTGAAAGGTATATGCATGAGACACAATCTACTAATTGATCTATTTCAGATACCATACTATGGCTATGGTCTCATCTACTAGCATTGCATTTATAATACCTCGGGAGCTAATGAGACTATCTTAGTGAAATTCAACTGTCTTAATTCCCGAGCGATCGCACCAAAAACTCGAGTTCCTTTTGGATTTCCTTCTTGATCAATGACAACTGCTGCATTGTCATCATATCGTATTATCATACCGTTGTCACGCTTGAGTTCTTTACATGTACGTACAATTACAGCTCTGATCACTTCTGATCTTTCCAGAGGCATGTTGGGCACTGCTTCTTTGATTACAGCAACAATAACGTCACCAATATGAGCGTATTGGTGATTACTAGCTCCTATGATTCGAATACACATCAGTTCTCGAGCCCCGCTGTTGTCCGCTACATTTAAATGGGTCTGAGGTTGAATCATATTTTTTTTTAATTGTTTCTTTCAATGCAAAGGGCGAAGGAAAAAAAGAAATAGTTTCTGTCCAAAAATAAAAAACCAGCGATTATATTTTTTTTTTTTTTTCATCAAAAGGATCCCTTTGGTTGCACACCCCTAGCCCTCGATAACGAATTGAGTTCGTATCGGCATTTTGGACGCAGCTATTGAAATAGCTGATCTGGCTACAGTTTCTGATACTCCACCCATTTCATAAAGTATTCGACCTGGTTTAACGACAGATACCCAATATTCGGGGGATCCCTTCCCCGAACCCATACGTGTTTCCGTGGGTCTTACTGTAACGGGTTTGTCGGGAAATATACGTACCCATATTCTTCCACCACGACGCGCATATCGTGTCATTGCTCGCCGCCCTGCTTCTATTTGTCTAGATGTGATCCAAGCGGGTTCAAGTGCCTGAAGAGCGTATCTACCGAAACAAATATGATTGCCTCGATAAGATACTCCCTTCATTCTTCCTCTATGTTGTTTACGGAATCTGGTTCTTTTGGGGTTATAGTTGATGGTAGTTTTTCAATCCCATCTCTACTGCAGAACCGGACATGAAAATTTCTTCTCATCCAGCTCCTCGCGAATGAAAGGGTTAAATAAATAATATTACAGATCCAGGTTAATGAATAATACAATGAATCATGGGATTCATTGCTATTTAATTCAATCTGTCACGTAGGAATCTGTCTATCTTGTATATACAGCTAGACGCATATTTATAGATAATGCATTTACCTTATTTTGTATTTTTAGGGAATATTCCAAAATTTTTGAATCCAATAAAAATAAAGGTTTCGCGGGCGAATATTGACTCTTTCCATACCTGCTTCATTCGTAGGGTCGACCCATGACCACTCAGAATAAATCAATTGGTTCCCGTCTCGTTCCGCCATCCCATCCAATGAATCATTAGAATTCGTTTTCATTTCAATAGAATCTTATGCAGTCACAGGTTCCTTCGTTCCCATAGCTTCTCCATTAATGGCTAGGCCTGAACTATGCAATGGAGCTCCAAAAAAATCTGTTCCTGAGTCAATCTCCTCAGTCTCGATCGACTCGAGGCTCTTTACTTTATTATGTTGATTTTTCCTCTGAACCGGATTCATCTAATTCTAGACGAATCAGTATTGATGCTTTATCACACTGCCTTTTGTGAGATGATTCAGAGACCATACATAACATATTGGAATAATATATCATTGCTATTCTACTTCTTTCTTTCTCTCACCCTTCCATTTATCTACATCCTTCTATTTTTGTTTTGCTTCATAACCCATAATTAGGTTGATTTCTACTTTATGGAAAAAAGATTTCAGTTGCTACAACTAGATGATCGATACATCATATAGTGACTGGTTCCTTGGATCTCGATAATACGAAGCAATGAGCTGGTTATTAGTTCATACTAGAGGCCGATCATTGTTTCTTTGAATCCCAACTCCAAAGAAAAACCAACGAGTCACACACTAAGCATAGCAATTCTACTACCAAATGGTCAATCGAATTTTTTATTCAACCCTATAGATTTTGATTTGATTGAACGGAAAAAAAGAATCAAACTGTTTCTCATTTTTTGTCCTATCGCTGGATAAAATGGCAAGCGCCCGTTATTCCTCGTCTAGAAATATCCAAATTTTGATGCCTAATACCCCATAGATAGTTCGAACTGCATAGGAACAATAATCGATTTTAGCTCGAATGGTCTGTAGGGGAACCCTACCTTCTCTGATCCATTCGACACGGGCAATTTCTTTTCCGTTGATACGCCCTGAAATTTGTACCTGAATTCCCTTTGTGTCCGCTTGTTCAGTTAATTCAATAGCCTTTTTCATTGCCTTTCGAAACGAAACTCTATTCTTTAATTGTAGAGCTATATATTCTGCAAGAATAGTGGGTTGTCCATACGGTTTTGCAACTCTTGTGATAGCAATGTTGAGTCTCCGGTTCACAGAATTTAACTTTTTTTGTACATTGATCTGTAATTCTTCGATTCCTCGGGCTCGACCCTCTATTAAAAAATTGGGGAATCCAATATGGATTATGACCTGGATCAGATCGATTCTTTTTTGAATCCCTATGCGCGCAATTCCTTCGAAACCTGAGGATACTCTCATATGTTTTTGTACATAATTCTTGATACAATCCCGTATTTTTTCATCTTCCTGGAGACCCCCGGAATAATTTTTTGGTTGTGCGAACCAAAGGCAATGATGACTTTGGGTTGTACCAAGTCTGAAACCAAGTGGATTTATTTTTTGTCCCATATCTATCTAATTTATATATGCATATTTTCTTTCTAAATATTAAGGAGGCTTGATCCGTCAAATCAAAGTCCAAATTTTTTTCTATTGAATAAGTTAGATTGATATAACTTATTCAATAGAATATATCTCGTATTCACTACAATAGTTATATGACAGGTGGGTCTTTTTATTGGATAACTGCGTCCCCGAGCTCGAGGTTTGAACTTTTTCACGATAGCACCTCCATTGACTTCGGCTTTACTAATGAATGACTCAACTTCGCTCAAACCCTTATTGTGCCTAGCATTTGCTCCTGCAGAATAAACTAATTTGAAGATGTGATAAGCTGCTCGATAAGGCATGAGGTCTAGTATCATAAGTGTTTGCCTATAGGAACGCCCACGAATCTGATCAATTATTCTTCTCGCTTTGTGAGGAGACATACATATATATTGAGCTAAAGCTTTTACTTCTGTACGCGATCTTCTCTTTATCATAAAGTTCCACCTCCCACCAATGAATGATGAGCACCCCATTGCACTTTATTACCGACGAGATCTATTATCGTTTCTCGCATGCCCCCGGAAAGTGAGAGTAGGTGCGAATTCTCCCAATTTGTGACCCACCATACGATCTGTTATATAAATAGGTAAATGTTCCTTTCCATTGTGAATAGCAATTGTATGACCGATCATTGTGGGTATAATGGTAGATGCCCGGGACCAAGTGACTATTATCTCTTTCTCTTCCCTTATGTTGAGCTTCTCAATTTTTCCCAATAAATGATTAGCTACAAAAGGATTTTTTTTTAGTGAACGCGCCACAACCGATTACTCCCTTTTCCTATTTTAAAATGAAATGAAAGGCGAAGAAACAAAACATATATTCCTATTTACGGCGACGAAGAATAAAACTATCACTATATTTATTTCTTTTCCTACTTTTTCTTCCAAGCGCGGGATAACCCCAAGGGGTTGTGGGTCTTTTTCTACCAATGGGGGCCCTCCCTTCACCACCTCCATGGGGATGGTCTACAGGGTTCATAACTACTCCTCTTACTACAGGACGCTTACCTAGCCAACACTTAGATCCGGCTCTACCCAAACTTTTCTGGTTCACCCCAACATTACCTACTTGTCCGACTGTTGCTGAGCAGTTTTTGGATATCAAACGAACCTCCCCAGATGGTAATCTTAATGTGGCCGATTTCCCCTCTTTTGCAATCAGTTTTGCTACAGTACCCGCTGCCCTAGCTAATTGTCCACCCTTTCCAAGCGTTATTTCTATGTTATGTATGGCCGTGCCTAAGGGCATATCGGTTGAAGTAGATTCTTCTTTTTTATGAAAAAAAATCCCTTCCCAAACCGTACAAGCTTCTTCCAAAGCATACGGCTTTCTGGATGTATATGATGATATCTAGACAGATGGATCTTATATGAATCGTATGATGAAGTACTACATGAGTGGACATAAAGTAATCCAAATCTGCCAAATCACTCATGCTATGATCTTCTACATCCTAGGTCTCCCCGTTCCGTCATCTGGCTTATGTTCTTCCTGTAGCATTCAGACCGAATGACTCTATGAAATTACGTCGATACTTCCACATATTACGGGTAACGTAGGAGACATCTCTATTATTCCCACGGAGATCCTTAGAATTACCACTGCTTAGCTTCCAAATTGCCTCTGACCATCAAATGAAATGTGAATAACCCGTCCTCCTCTCTTTGAAACAAGGGGTGCTTCCGGCTCTGTCCGTGTTTCAAAAAATTGTATCTTCTCCATATTACTATATCTCTAGAGTCAATAATTTGATATAAGGAACCACTGAACTCAATCACCTGCTGCCGTGACTCTTCAGTTTTCTGTTGAGGTCTATCCCGTAGAGGTACTCAACTTGGATCAGTGATCGATTTCTAGGTTTCGTCATAAACCTAATTGGTTACTTCCAATTATGTAAATCCATAGTTCAAACCGCACTCAAAGGTAGGGCATTTCCCATTGATATAGGAACTTCTGTACCAGAAACAATGGTATCTCCAATTCTAGCCCCTCTGGGATGTAAAATATATCGCTTCTCACCATCCCCATAGTGTATGAGACAAATGTATGCATTTCGATTAGGGTCGTATTCTATGGTTACGATTCTACCAGATATGTCTTTTTCATTCCGTCGAAAATCAATTTTACGGTATAAACGCTTATGACCTCCCCCTCTATGCCCTGCGGTAATGATTCCTCTGGCATTACGCCCTTTACCACAATGATGCTGTCCATAGATCAAACTCTTTTGTGGAGTGGGTTTCGCTTGACTGTCTACAGCTCGATTGCGTGTACTCGTGGTAGAAGTTTTGTATAAATGTATCGCCATGTTATGTTATTAAGGATTTGAATTTAAGTTCTTCTAATAGGTGGAATAGAATAACCGGGTTGAAGCGTAATGATCATACGTCTGTAATGGATTGTATGTCCCATACTAGGTCCCATTCTTCTACCCTTTCCGGGGAGTCGATAACTATTCATCGCTCTTACCTTGACACCAAAGAAGAGTTCAACCCAATGCTTTATTTCTGTCCTAGTTGATTCTGATTCGACATTAGAAGTATAGTGATTGTTCCTCAATAACCGAAGAATCACTTTGTCGGTAAATCCTGCATATTTGATTCCATCCATAAATCCCTTTTCTTCCCTATGAGTTCCAGTATCGATAAGAAATTCTATTTCTTACTGTTCATATATTATGGTAGAAATATAATATACCAATTCGTTATGTATGGATGATGAGATTCCATTGATACAGAGCCAATTCTAATAGACTTATTAAACGTTCTAATTGGCGTGCATCCAGCAGGAATTGAACCTACGAATTCGCCAATTATGAGTTGGGCGCTTTAACCATTCAGCCATGGATGCTTAGCATGGATCGTCATACATCGCGAATCACCAAAGTCCAATTGAAATGCAATCTTTAGGAGTAATCAATGAAACAACATCAATTCCAATCCTGGATCTTCGAATTGAGAGAGATATTGAGAGAGATCAAGGATTCTCACTCAATCTATTTCGTGGATTCATGGGACAAATTCGATTCAGTGGGATCTTTCACTCACATTTTTTTCCACCAAGAACGTTTTATGAAACTCTTTGACCCCCGAGTTTGGAGTATCCTACTTTCACGCGATTCACAAGATTTAACAAGGAATCGATATTTCACGATCAAAGGTGTAGTACTGCTTGTAATAGTGGTCCTTATATATCGTATTAACAATCGAAATATGGTCGAAAGAAAAAATATCTATTTGATGGGGCTTCTTCCTATACCTATGAATTCCCTTGGACTCCGAAATGAATCATTGGAAGAATCTTTTTTGTCTTCCAATATCACTAGGTTGATTGTTTCGCTCCTGTATCTTCCAAAAAGGAAAAAGATCTCTGAGAGTTGTTTCATGGATCCGAAAGAGCGTCCTTGGGTTCTCCCAATAATAAAAAAGTGTATCGTGCCTGAGTCGAACTGGGGTTTGCGGTGGTGGGGGAATCAGATCGTCAAAAAGAGGGATTCCTGTTGTAAGATATCTAATAAAAGAGTTGCTGGAATTGAGATCTCATTCAAAGATAAAGATATCAAATATCTGGAGTTTCCTTTTGTATCCTATATGGATGATCCGATCCGCAAGGACCGTGATTGGGAATTGTTTGATCGTCTTTCTCCGAGGAAAAAGCGAAACATAATCAACTTGAATTCAGGACAGCGATTCGAAATCTTAGTGAAACACTTGATTTGTTATCTCATGCCTGTTTTTCGTGAAAAAAGATCAATTGAAGCAGAGGGTTTCTTCAAACAACAAGGAGCTCAGGAAACTATTCAATCAAATGATATTGAGCATCTTTTCCATCTCTTTTCGAGAAACAAGTGGGGTATTTTTTTGCAAAATTGTGCTCAATTTTATATGTGGCAATTCCCCCAAGAGCTCTTCGTTAGCTGGGGGAAGAATCAGCACAAATCGAATTTTTTTAGGAACGTATCGAGAGAAAATGTGATTTGGTTAGACAATGTGTGGTTGGTAAACAAGGATCGGTTTTTGAGCAAGGTACGGAATGTATCGTCAAATATTCAATATGATTCTACAACTTTCGTTCAAGTAACGGATTCTAGCCAATTGAAAGGATCTTCTGATCAATCCAGAGATCCTTTTGATTCCATTAGTAATGAGGGTTCGAAATATCACACATTGATCAATCAAAGAGATATTCAGCAACTAAAAGAAAGATCGATTCTTTGGGATCCTTCCTTTCTTCAAATGGAACGAACAGAGATAGAATCAGATCGATTTCCGAAATGCCTTTCTGGATATTCCTCAATGTCCTGGCTATTCACGAAATGTGAAAAGCAGATGGATAATCATCTGTTTCCGGAAGAAACCCAAAAATGGATTGGTAATCCTACAAGATCAATTCGTTCTTTTTTCTCTGACAGATGGTCAGAATTTCATCTGGGTTCGAATCCTACTGAGAGGTCCACTAGAGATCATAAATTGTTGAAGAAACAGCAGGATGTTTCTTTTGTCCCTTCCAGGCGATCGGAAAATAAAGAAATGGTTGATATATTCAAGATAATTACGTATTTCAAAAATACCGTCTCAATTCATCCTATTTCATCAAATCCGGGATGGGATATGGTTCCGAAGGATGAACCGGATAGGGACAGTTCCAATAAGATCTCATTCTTGAACAAAAATCCATTTTTGGATTTCTTCCATCTATTCCATGACCGGAACAAAGGGGGATACACGTTCCATTATGATTTTGAATCAGAAGAGAGATTTCAAGAAATGTCGAATCTATTCACTCTATCAATAACCGAGCCCAATCTGGTGTATCATAAGGGTTTTGCCTTTTCTATTGATTCCTACAGATTGGATCAAAAAAAATTATTGAATGAGGTCTCCTGGGATGAATCGAAAAATAAATCTTTCTTGGTTCTACCTCATATTTTTTATGAAGAGAATGAATCCTTTTATCGAAGGATCAGAAAAAAATTGGGCCAGATCTTCTGCAGGAATGATTTGGAAGATCAAAAACCCCAAATAGTGGTATTTGCTAGCAACAACATAATGGGGGCAGTCAATCAATATCGATTAATACGCGATCTGATTCAAATCCAATATAGCATCCATGGATACATAAGAAATATATTGAATAGATTTTTATTAATGAATAGATCCGATCAGAACTTCGAATATGGAATTCAAGGGGATCAAATAGGAAATGATACTCTGAATCATATAAATATAATGAAATATACGATCAACCAACATTTATCAAATTTTAAAAAGAATCAGAAGAAATGGTCCGATCCTCTTATTTTTCCAACCGGGAGATCCATGAATCGGGATCCTGATGTATATAGATACACATGGTCCAACGAGAGCAAGAATTTCCAGGAACATTTGGAACATTTCGTTTCTGAACAGAAGAACCATTTTCAAGTAGTGTTCAATCGCTTTCGTATTAATCAATATTCGATTGATTGGTCTGAGGTTATCGACAAACGAGATTTGTCTAAGTCATTTCGTTTCTTTTTGTCCAATTCACTTCTCTTTTTTTCTAAGGCACTTCCTTTGTTCTTTTTGAGTATGGGGAATATCCCCATTCATAGGCGCGAGATCCACATCTATGAATTGAAAGGTCCGAGTCATCGACTTTGCAATCAGTTGTTAGAATCAATAGGCGTTCAAATCGTTCATTTGAAAAAATTGAAACCTTTCTTATTGGATGATCATGATACTTACCAAAGATCGAAATTATTGATCAACGGAGGAACAATATCA